TGTATTTTTTTGAGATACTATATAATCAATCGAAGGGGTAAATCAAAAAGGGGAAGGTTTTTTAGTAAAGGGGTTAAGGAAAAAAGGACTGGAGATGCAAGTACAATAAAAAAGCAGTTCATTAATCCAGGAACATTTTCATATATTTTGTATCATTTTGGCGGCATGGCCGAGTGGTAAGGCGGGGGACTGCAAATCCTTTTTCCCCAGTTCAAATCCGGGTGTCGCCTGATCAACAAAAGACTCCAAATATCTTCTTCTGTTAATATAACTCGCCGAATTATTGCCTATCAGAAAGGAAAAGTAAGGGGCTGCTCATTCTTATTTGCTTCTAAGCATAAGCATCTTGGCTTGGCTGGGTGGGGTTTGTATAAAAGATTCTAAATCCTTGCATCTAGGATTCAAAGAAATATGCCTATTCTTAATAATAGAAGAGGGATTACCAAGACTCCGGGATTATCTTTGACTACTTACTAATTATTTATTAATGTCGTGTACAATGACTGGATCTTGAGCTAGGTTGGAGAGCCTTATTAGGATGGAATTAGATAGTTGTAGTTGTGGTAAAGGAAAGGGGCCGAAGGCACTTTATATACGAACGACGGACTCGCGCGCAAATCTCTGAGTACTCGTCGGGATATTGATTGAATAGAGAGTTTCCTTTTATAGAAGAAAAGGTAGGGGAAAAGTAATTTCTTGTTCGGCAACCCTTAATCAAGATCAAGAATATACTGTCTTCCTACTATTTCATAGAAATAATTGTAGAAAAAGATAGGGTTCGAGTTATATCAAATGGGGAATTGGGGGTAGTGATTTATATTTCGATACTTTTTACTTAGAAAGATCAACAAAAATGGAATAGGCCTTATGAGTCCTTTACTACATATTCCATTAAAAACATTCCCTTAAGATATTACTACGTATTTTGCTTGTTTCCCAATTAAAAGTCATACATATAAGAATTTCTTATGAGTTAATTTATTGGAGTGCTTTATCCCTAGTGTTAGGGTGTTAGCCCTTTTGACTCTGCGCCATGGATTCCACTATTATTAGTGAGTAAAAGTGGGATAATTCCTTCATATTTATAGAGATAGGGGACATAATTCACATGGATATAGTCAGTCTCGCGTGGGCTGCTTTAATGGTAGTCTTTACATTTTCCCTTTCACTCGTAGTATGGGGAAGAAGTGGACTCTAGAGGTACTACTAATTGTTGATCTAACTGTATCAATTATTTTATAGATCATTCTACAAGGCGTTTTGAACTATTTAAAATCCAAATATCTTCATTTCGAATTCAACTGGATTCGAAATGAAGTAATGTATTATATTAATTATAATGTTTCAATCAAACCGGATATTTTAATGATTCCCATGTTTGTATTTCAAAAGGGATCCCCAGATGATTGGAATTTGATTCCAACCAAATTCTTCCAAAATTTTCTATTTCTCACAAAATCAACGAGTTCTTAGAGGAATACCGGACCTTTTATTTTAATTTTTTTATTTTATCGACTCGTTTCATATCACGGCTCGGGCCTTAAAAATAGGTGAAGTTTCTTCTTGCCTTTCGAAATCTAAAGGAGTAATCGATTGACCCATTGACAAAAATTCCACGAAACACCTTTTCGAAAGACTAAAAAAAACGATTACTCCATTCTTTTTTTAGACCATATCCCTTGATCCCTTTTCCTTCATTGATTTGATTCTTTTGGTAGATACCGAGATTCGGATTGGAAATCCTAAAAAATATAGTAATTCGAATCATAAGAATAAGACGATTCTGATTATTTCAGATTAATCAGAATATAAAAAACAAGTAGATGAAGCAAATAAGAGGAATGGGTCTCTAGTTCAATTCCATATGTGGAATTGATATCCACATATATCAAGATAATATTGTAGATTACATCAATCTAAACCTCTGTTTAGATACTAGAGTACTACTTTGTAGATTGTACAACTTTAATACACTACAATAACACTAATAGCTAGATAGTATGGTAAGAAAGAAATAGATAATTCTTTCTTACCATACTATCGGATCTCATAGAATACTTCCAATTATAGTCCGTTCATTTAAGACACGAAATGGGAATCCTTTTCACTTTTCATTTCATTGAATTTCGTCCATTTTTGATAAGAACTCGGAACCCAAGTTTCATTCAAACTTAATAACTAACTAATTATTTTGACTAACCGTTTTTACGTAAATGATAAGTAGAAAAGCAGTAGGAACTAGAATGAATAGTGCAGTAGCAATAAATGCAAGAATATTAACTTCCATAATCTCATCGTTTTTTTTTTACTTCACAATAACTCGGGATTTGGTCCCATAGAGAGGATAAATCTTTTGCCTTTATTTGAATTAATTAAAATTATTATTAATTCAATAAAAAATCTCTCGATTATCTTGAATCCGATCAATATCATGAATAACAATATAGGAACTATCAAATCAATTCGTTGTCGAGAATTGAATAGTATAACATAGGAAGTG